AGTTATTGAATATTTCGAATAAATCCCGAAATTCAAAACTACCTGTTATCCAATAAAAACCTAAAATTCCTAGTAATAAACCAAAATCCCCTACACGATTAGTTACAAACGCTTTTTGACAAGCATTTGCCGCAAGAGGTCGTGTGAACCAAAACCCTATTAATAGATAGGAACACATTCCAACCAATTCCCAAAAAATATAAATTTGTATCAAATTCGAACTAGTAACTAATCCCAACATGGAAATACTGAAAAAACTCATATAAGCAAAAAATATCAAATATCCTTGATCGTAAGCCATATAATTATCACTATAAAGAAGAACCATAATTCCAACAGTAGTGATTAACATTGACATAATAGAAGTAAGTGGATCGATAAAGTACCCAAATTCTAAAGAAAAATCATTATCGAGGGTCCAAGACCATACATATTGATAGATAGAACTCCTATTTATTAACTGAATAGACAGATTGGTTGAAAGAAGCATGACTATACTTAACAATAAAATACTCGTAAAGGCCCACATACGACGAAGATCTTTTGTTGCTGTCGGAAAAAGAAGAAGTCCCACTCCTATTAACATAGGAACTGGAAGTGGAAGGAAAGGTATGATCCACGCATATTGATAGGTCTGTTCCATAAAAAAAGTTTTTAAATTCGTGTAATTAATATTTATTGTTTCCGATTCACCGGATCTTACCTCTTTTGAAAGGAGTCAATAAAAAATTAAGATATATACTAACTTAAATAGAATTTTTTTCTTTACTTATTTTTTTTGGAGTTTATGTTAACTATTTAAAATATTCAAATCAAGAAGTTACAATTGGTCAAATCATATGAAAGAAAAAGATTCGTAATTAGTCTCTTTCGAATTTAAAAATTCAAGCCAAATTGGGCGTATTTTCCCGAGTTTGACAAGTTAATAGAAAAAAATTTAATAAAGTTTTTTTAAAACGGAAAGTTGGGTTCTCATCTTAAACCTTTCTTGAAGTATTTTCATTTTATGCCAGGTCATGTAATTTTTGATTCTTTCATTTTATGAAGTTCAAGCAATTCCATTTCTATGCCACAACATATTTTGGAAATATAGATTTGAATCGAAAAGAATGTGAAAGAAAGACACCAATCGATAAAACTATTTTTTTTACGGATATTCCATGGAATAACTCATTTGAAAAATAAAGAAAGAATATTCTTCTTTTTTATTTTCTATTTTTAGTAATATTTTATACAATTTTTCCATATATTTCACCTATACCTATTTTTTTTTATAAAAAAAATATTTTCTAAATAAAAAGAAAAATAAATCTATAATGAATTAGGAAAACGCATATTTATTTTGAACAATAGATGTCTTTCACATCCAGCTAAACCAATGAGTAATCTCTTAATTTTAATTTAAATGGCAGTTCCAAAAAAACGTACTTCTGTATCAAAAAAGCGTATTCGAAAAAATTTTTGGAAAAGGAAGGGATATTGTGCATCGTTAAAAGCGTTTTCCTTAGGGAAATCTCTTTCTACCGGGAATTCAAAAAGTTTTTTTGTGCGACAAACAAATAAAATAAATAGTAAAACATTGAAATAATCTGAATCGGCCTGACTCTAAAAATTGACTGATTTAATTTCAAAAATAAAATTCTCGATTTCCATTCCCTATACTGAACTGAGTTAATCAATATAAAATGGAATTCTAGCCGCTTTGAGAATCTAGAATATGTAAAAAATTCTTTTGTTTACCTTACCAAATTCGAAAAAAAAAAGAATACTTTCTTTTTGTTGACAAAAAACACAAGATACTCGATTTTGTTTTTAGTATATCTTTTCGTTTTCAAGGTGGGGAGTCTTATTTTCCCCATCAACTTATTTCTTACGATAATATAAGTTTTTCTTTTTTCTATATATTCACTTTCTCGATATCTATAGAAAAGCGGATATCTTTCGTTATTAAAATTATTAAAACAAAAATTTGAGTTCTCTCCCTTAATTGAATTGATAATAGGAGTTTTTTATTTTGCAAGAATTCCAGTTGAGGAGAGTATAAAATAAGATGCACGAAAAAAAAATTAAAACTCTAAACTAAAATAATGAACCTTCAAATACCTATGTTGAAGAAATTTTTATTCATCGATTTGAATCTTTCCTAAAAGATATTGCAACCAACCAAATTCTTAAATCTAGACGATAGCTTATTCATAGGCTATTATGAGTTCAAGATAAGCCGCTATGGTGAAATTGGTAGACACGCTGCTCTTAGGAAGCAGTGCTAGAGCATCTCGGTTCGAGTCCGAGTGGCGGCATGTCATATCCTAAAAAAAGTAAATAGATCCTATAATGAATCCAAATTTCCATATATATTTTCTAATTAAAGGACTCCTAAAATCTTATGATATTTTCAACCTTAGAGCATATATTAACTCATATTTCTTTTTCGATCGTTTCAATTGTACTTATAATTAATTTGATAACCTTTTTAGTCGATGAAATCGTAAAACTATATGATTCATTCGAAAAGGGTATGATAATTAATTTGTTCTCTATAACAGGATTATTAGTTACTCGTTGGATTTATTCGGAACATTTTCCACTAAGTGATTTATATGAATCATTAATCTTCCTTTCATGGAGTTTTTCCTTTATTCATATAGTTCCGTATTTCAAAAAAAATAAAAATATTCTAAGCACAATAATTGGACCAAGTGCTATTTTTACCCAAGGCTTTGCTACTTCAGGTCTTTTAACTGAAATACACAAATCCACAATATTAGTACCAGCTCTTCAATCTGAGTGGTTAATAATGCACGTAAGTACGATTATATTAGGCTACGCTGCCCTTTTATGTGGATCATTATTATCAGTATCGCTTATAATCATTACAGTTACAAAAAATAAAAAGTTTTTTGTTACGAGTAATCGTTTTTTAAATTGCCACGGTTCCTTTTTCTTTGGTGAAATCGAATACATGAACGAACAAAGTAATGTTTTCAAAAATACTTATTTTTTTAATTATTACAGGTACCAATTGATTCAACAATTGGATTATTGGAGTTATCGGGTTATTAGTCTAGGATTTATCTTTTTAACCATAGGAATTCTTTCTGGAGCAGTATGGGCTAACGAAGCATGGGGATCCTATTGGAGTTGGGACCCAAAAGAAACTTGGGCTTTTATTACTTGGATCGTATTCGCGATTTATTTACATACTCGAACAAATATAAAATTGCAGGGTACCACTTCAGCAATTGTGGCGTCTATTGGATTTCTTATAATTTGGATATGCTATTTTGGGGTCAATCTATTAGGAATAGGACTACATAGTTATGGTTCATTTCCATTAACATATAATTGAATTAAACACAAAAGGGGTTATGACGAATAGGAATAGAAAAGTGTACAGCACATATCAGATAAAAAAACTTTGTGTGAACAGGCGAGAACCCTGTGAATTACTACACTATTAAATTCACAGGGTTCTCGCCTGTTCAAATTAATTTTTTTTACTTAACGTAAGAGAAGAAGAAAAAAACCCTCTTTTTGTCATTGTACAACGAACATAAAAAATAAGATTTTTTTATTTTTTATTCATCAAAACTATCCATAAAAAGAATTAGATAGAATAACTTCAACCTTTTCAACTGATAGTGAAAGAACAAAATCAGGATACACACCAATACTTAGTACGGGTAAAAAAATGGAGATCAAAAGAAATAACTCTCGCGGTCCAGAATCAAAAAAATAAGAGGTTGGAACATTAAATATCTTGTATCCATAGAACATCTGTCGTAACATAGATAATAAATAAATAGGAGTTAATATGATTCCAATTGCCATTACAAAAGTAATTAGCAGTTTTGTCATTAAAAGATATTTTGGACTAGTAAGTAGTCCAAAAAATACTATTAATTCGGCAACAAAACCACTCATACCTGGTAATGCAAGGGAGGCCATCGAAAAGCTACTGAACATCGTGAATATTTTTGGCATTGGGATAGCTATTCCACCCATTTCGTCAAGATACACAATACGTATTCTATCATAAGTAGTTCCGGCCAAGAAAAAGAGTGCAGCACCAATAAATCCATGAGAGATTATTTGTAAAAGGGCTCCGTTGAGCCCCATATCAGTGATAGAACCAATTCCTATAATTATGAAACCCATATGTGATACAGAGGAATAAGCTATTCTTTTTTTTAAATTCCGTTGACCCAGAGATGTTGAAGCTGCATAGATTATTTGCATTGCACCTACTATCATCAACCAAGGAGAAAATATAGAATGAGCATGAGGAAATAATTCCATATTGATTCGAACTAATCCATACGCTCCCATTTTTAATAAGATTCCGGCTAGAAGCATACAAGTACTATAATGCGCTTCTCCATGGGTATCTGGTAACCATGTATGTAGGGGTATGATTGGCAATTTGACAGCAAAAGCAATAAAAAATCCAAGATATAATAATATTTCCAAGCCCACAGGATAGGGCTGATTAGCTAATATTTCAAAATTTAATGTTGGTTCATTAGAACCATATAAACCGATACCCAGAACTCCCATTAAAAGAAAAACAGAACCACCCGCTGTGTACAAAATAAATTTTGTAGCTGAGTACAGACGTTTTTTTCCTCCCCACATGGATACAAGTAGATAAACGGGAATTAATTCTAACTCCCACATGAGGAAAAAAAGTAAAAGGTCCCGAGAAGAAAATAATCCTATTTGCCCACTGTACATTGCTAACATCAGAAAATTAAATAATCGAGAATCTCGAGTAACTGGCCGAGCCGCTAAAGTAGCTAAAGTCGTGATAAATCCCGTCAGTAAAATCGGTCCTATAGAAAGTCCATCTATTCCTAATCTCCAATGAAAATCAAAAAAATCGATCCATTTGAAATCCTCCACTAGTTGGATTAATGGATCATCCAATTGAAAATGATAATAGAATGCATAAGTCGTTAGAAGAAGTTCTAAAATACACATACATATAGTATACCAACGGA